CGCTTCGTCTTTTCCCCATAGAGATATTAAAAAGAACGATCCATTTTTAGTACTACTGTAATTTTTAAAATTAACACGCAAATGTCCATCAAAAGTAAGTAAATACATCCGAAACATATAAAATCCAGTTAATCCTGCTGTGAAACAAGCTATTATTGCGAAAATTGGTGAATACAACCAACTATCATTAAGAATTTCATCTTTGGACCAAAAACAAGCAAGAGGCGGAATACCACAAAGAGAAAGTGTACCTAATAAAAAAGTCATTCTTGTAATTGGAACATATTTTGTTAAACCGCCCATAAGAACCATATTTTGACTTTTATCTGGTGAATAACCAACAATAGGTTCCATTGAATGAATAATAGATCCGGATCCTAAAAACAATAAAGCTTTAGAATAGGCATGAGTGATTAAATGGAATAAAGCAGCTCGATAAGAACCCATACCTAGAGCTAACATAATATAACCCAATTGAGACATTGTAGAATAGGCTAAACTTTTTTTAATGTCTCCTTGAGCAAGAGCCAAAGTGGCTCCTAATAATACTGTTATTACGCCTATTAAAGATATTAGATTCATTATGTAAGGTATTACTATGAAAAGAGGAAGAAGCCGAGCTACAAGAAAAATCCCCGCTGCTACCATGGTAGCAGCGTGTATAAGAGCCGAAATAGGAGTAGGTCCCTCCATGGCATCAGGTAACCATACATGAAGGGGAAATTGTGCAGATTTCGCGATTGCGCCGACGAATAAGAAAGATGCGCACAGAGTAGCAAATAAAGAATTGACCTCATTATTATGGATCAAGTTTTTTACTATTTCGAACAAATCCCGAAATTCAAAACTGCCTGTTATCCAATAAAAACCTAAGATTCCTAATAATAAACCAAAATCCCCTACACGATTAGTTACAAAAGCTTTTTGGCAAGCACTTGCTGCAATTGGTCGTGTAAACCAAAAACCTATTAATAAATACGAACACATTCCCACTAGTTCCCAAAAAATATAAATTTGTATCAGATTGGAACTAGTAACTAATCCCAACATGGAAGTATTAGAAAAACTCATATAAGCAAAAAATCTCAAATATCCTTGATCGTGAGACATATAGTTGTCACTATAAATAAGAACCATAATTCCCACAGTAGTAATTAGTATTGACATAATCGAAGTAAGTGGATCGATCAAGTATCCAAACTCTAATGAAAAATCATTATTGATGGTCCAAGACCATAGATATTGATAAATAAAACTTCCATTTATTTGCTGAAGAGACAGATTAGCCGAAAACGCCATAGTTATACTTAGCATTAAAATACTAATAAAAGCACACATACGATGAAGATTTTTTGTTGCTGTGGGAATAATCAGAAGTCCAAATACTATTGATATAGTAACTGTAAGTGGAAGAAAGGGTATTATCCATGCATATTGATATGTATGTTCCATAAAAAACAAATTTCATTTTTTTTTTTATTATTGTTTCCGATTCACCAATTCTTACCTCTTTCGAGAGGAACAATAATAAAAGAAATCAACATTCTACTACTACTATTACTATTATATTTACTATTATATTCTGGTGAGTTATAACCATATAATATAGTAAGGAAAAAGAGTTATACCAAAAACAGTGTTTAATTCGAATGTGGGTCATAGTATCCATTACTAATTCGAATCAATAAAAGGGTACCTTAGTTATTCTAATTAATTGAATTTGAGTAATTATCTAATAAGAGCTAATTGATTGGATTCCAATAAGGAAAACTTATGTTTCTTGGAAGTATTATGATACTCCTTACTTCATATAGAACTGAACTCAAAAATGGACTAAGGTTATCTTTCTCCGGTAATGGAATGTCTTGTTTAAGAGATTAACGACTAATTCTAATTAAATTAGAATTCAAATTCTAGGGATCGCACGCTGAACTTAATCATTAATAAATTTAAATTTTTAAAATGGAATTAATAAAATAAATAAAAAATAAATAAATAAAAAAGAAAATAAATAATAAAAAAAAAAAATTATTTGGATTTTAAAAATAAGACTCTCTTCCTTTTTTTTTATATCCCTATATATGCGATATATAATGGGCACATATATTTATTTGTATTTTTAGATTTTGCATGTTATGTTATTAAATTTATTATCCACAAGATAATTATGGATAATAACTAAAAAGAATGGTCTATTTTGATTTGAACAATACATGTCTTTCACATACAACGATAAAAATGAGTACTCCTTTTTGAATGGCGGTTCCAAAAAAACGTATTTCTCTGTCAAAGAAACGTATTCGTAAAAATATTTGGAAGAAGAAGGGATATTTAACTGCAGTAAAAGCTCTTTCTTTAGCTAAATCTGTTTCCACCGGGCGCTCTAAAAGTTTTTTTTTGCCGTAAATAAATAATAAAAGAAAATCTTGAAATGATCTGAGTCGACATACCATAAAGAATTGAAACTTTTTGAATTCAAAATGAATGATTCACATTAACTAATGTGTTGAACTCCTCAATATGAGTTAGAACTAGCTGCTGTGGTATGTAGAATAAGAATTTTTCCATCTCTTGGTCTCTATAAGATAAGTATTATTTTAGTTTTCATTATAATACACTCATTATTTTTCATTTTGAAGTTAATGTTAACTCGCGATATTTTTATTATTCATTATTCTTTTTTTTTTTTCAATCTCTCAATTAACTTTTGGAAAAGTTAATTGAGAGATTGAAACTCTTTTCTTATATGTATAGCCCAGGACCCAATTAGATTTAGTAATTTAGTAAATGGTATCATAAATTATAAATTATGGACACAACTACAACTAATAGTATTATTAATAATACTAAGGTATTGAAATTGTTAGAAAATTTCCTTTGATTTAGTGATTTGATTGTGATACATATGCAATTCTATTTCTATGTTTTTTTTTTTTTTAGAAATCCATGAAATAAACGAATTGTCATAAAAAAATGGTTTTATAAAAAAAAACATAGAAAAAGGGACAATTTTGAGTTCTATCTGTTCCAGGAGAACTCAGTTTCTAGTATGTGAAAGTTGATTGTTAAAAATGAACCCCACAGCGATACTAACTAAGGATTATTGAAATTCACATATGAATTTCAAATGAAAACGAGCTTTATTCATCGATTCTCATCAAGTTTTCTAAACTATATGCAATTCTGGAATCTCGACGATTCAACATGAACTGACTATTATTTATTATTATTTAAAGTAAGCCGCCATGGTGAAATCGGTAGACACGCTGCTCTTAGGAAGCAGTGCTAGAGCATCTCGGTTCGAGTCCGAGTGGCGGCATCCCCTAAAAGAAGGGACATAATGGATCCTATAATGTATTTAATTCCCGATTTTAATTCTGTAATGGGGCTCCTCCTTTTTATGATATTTGTGACTTTAGAACATATATTAACTCATATCTCTTTTTCGATCATTTTAATGGTAATTATGATTCATTTGATGACCTTATTAGTCCACGAAATCGTGGGATTGCGCGATTCGTCAGAAAAAGGAATGATAGCCACCTTTTTCTCTATAACAGGATTATTAGTTATTCGTTGGATTTATTCAAGGCATTTCCCATTAAGTAATTTATACGAATCATTAATTTTCCTTTCATGGAGTTTCTCCATTATGCATATGATTTCTAAGATTAAGATACAGAACACAAAAAATGATTTAAGCGCAATAACCGCACCAAGTGCTATTTTTACCCAAGGTTTCGCCACGTCGGGTCTTTTAACGGAAATGCATCAATCCGCAATATTAGTACCCGCCCTACAATCTCAGTGGTTAATGATGCACGTAAGTATGATGTTATTGAGCTATGCAGCTCTTTTATGTGGATCATTATTATCAGTCGCTCTTCTAGTCATTACATTTCGAAAAAACATCAATATTTTTTTGAAAAGAAAACACTTCTTAATTAAGAAATTTTTCGTTGGTGAAACCGAATACTTGACTAAAAAAAGAAGTGTTTTTAAAAACACTTCTTTTCTTTCATTTCGAAATTATTACAAATATCAATTGACTCAGCGTTTGGATTATTGGAGTTCGCGTGTCATTAGTTTGGGGTTTACCTTTTTAACTATGGGCATTCTTTCCGGAGCAGTATGGGCTAATGAGACATGGGGATCTTATTGGAATTGGGACCCCAAGGAAACTTGGGCATTTATTACTTGGACCATATTCGCGATTTATTCGCATACTAGAACAAATCAAAGTTTCCGAGATATAAATTCGGCACTTGTAGCTTCTATAGGATTTCTTATAATTTGGATATGCTATTTTGGGATTAATTTATTAGGAATAGGTCTACATAGTTATGGGTCATTCACATTAACATAACTCTAATTGAATAAACTACATGAAGAATACATAAGAAGATTGTCTCATATATAACGAAAGCTTGTTAGAGTTTTTGAGAACCATTTGACTCTTTGAGTCAAATGGTTCTCAAAAACTCTAGAGGCATCTCATTAAAATCTTAATTAACTTCATTTTTTTTTTTTTTCTTTTGCATTCTACAGCGAACGATTTTAAAAATTAAAGAATTATAAGACTTTTTGTTTCATTAATGAAAACTATCTATAAAAATAATTAGATAGAATAGCTTGTACCTTGTCAACTGATAACAAGAGAACAAAATCCGGATAAATACCAATCCCTATTACGGGTAGAAAGATACAGATCGAAATAAATAGTTCTCGTGGTCCAGAATCGGAAAAATTAGAGTTTGGAACATTGAATAGCTTGTATCCATAGAACATCTGACGTAACATAGATAATAAATAAATAGGAGTTAATATCATTCCAATTGCCATTAAAAAGATAATTAGCACTTTTGGCACCAAAAGAAATTTTGAGCTGGTAATTATCCCAAATAATACTACTAATTCTGCAACAAAACCACTCATTCCTGGCAATGCAAGAGAAGCCATCGAGAAACTACTGAACATGGTAAATATTTTTGGCATTGGGATTGATATCCCCCCCATTTCGTCGAGATAAACAAGACGTATTCTATCACAACTCGTTCCCACCAAGAAAAAAAGTGCAGCACCAATAAATCCATGGGAAAGCATTTGTAAAATGGCTCCATTTAGTCCCATGCCGGTTATAGAACCAATTCCTATAATTGTGAAACCCATGTGCGATACGGAGGAATAGGCTATTCTCTTTTTAAAATTGCGTTGACCGAAAGAGGTTGAAGCTGCATAGATTATTTGCATTGTTCCCACTATCACAAACCAGGGAGAAAATATAGAATGAGCATGGGGTAACAATTCCATATTTATCCGAATCAATCCATATGCTCCCATTTTTAATAAGATTCCGGCTAGAAGCATACATGTACTGTAATGTGCCTCTCCATGGGTATCTGGTAACCATGTATGTAGGGGTATAATCGGTGATTTGACAGCATAAACAATAAGGAAACCAAAATAGAATATTATTTCCAATGCCATAGGATATGATTGATTAGCTAGTCTTTCAAAATCTAATGTTGGTTCATTGGAACCATATAAACCCATACCTAGAACTCCTATTAAGAGAAAAATAGAACTCCCTGCAGTGTACAAAATAAACTTTGTAGCCGAGTACAAACGTTTCTTTCCTCCCCACATGGATAAAAGTAAGTAAACAGGAATTAATTCTAACTCCCACATGATGAAAAAAAGTAAAAGGTCTCGAGAAGAAAATGATCCTATTTGACCACTGTACATTGCTAACATCAGGAAATAGAACAATCGCGAATTTCGAGTAACTGGCCAAGCTGCTAAAGTAGCTAAAGTGGTGATAAATCCTGTCAATAAAATAGGTCCTATGGAAAGTCCATCAATTCCCAATCTCCAGTGAAAATCAAAAATTTTTATCCATTGAAAATCTTCTTCCAATTGGATTAATGGATCATCCAATTGGAAATGGTAACAAAATGCATAAGTCGTTAGAAGGAGTTCTAATAAACATATACATATGGTATACCACCGAAACACCTTATTCCCCCTCATAGGGGGAATAAAAATTAAAGAACCCGCAAATATCGGCAAAACAACAAGTAGTGTTAACCAAGGAAAATAACTCGTGATAAAGACAAGATACGCTTTGACCAGAAAAGACCGTGCTCAGAATCTATGTTCTAGAGTAGGGGCTTTTGTCGGTAAAGGGGAATCAAATGATTCAAGTGGAGTTTTTTGTAACGTATCAATCAATAAGATAGAGCCATGCTGCGAGTTGTTTCATGCCATAAATAAACACGGACACTCAAAAAATCTGTTGGGCAAGCGGATTCACATCTCTTACAACCTACACAATCCTCGGTTCTTGGCGCGGAAGCAATTTGTTTAGCTTTACATCCGTCCCAAGGTATCATTTCCAATACATCCGTGGGGCAGGCTCGTACACATTGAGTACACCCTATACATGTATCATAAATTTTGACTGAATGTGACATTGAAACTAAAAATTAAAGTTTTGAACATAAAGAATTTTCGATCTGGTATGATAAAATCAGTAGTAAATGAATTATATATTTATATTGTAGATACCAGATGAATCAGTAATTTATATAAATTTTTTAGAATGAATATATTTCTAAATCTGTTCATGATAAACTACCAAGAGATTTTGATTTACGTTTTACCAATCACAGTCATATGAGTCGCACATAAATATGAAATAATATATAATTTATGAAAAATATATAATTTATGAAAAAAATATATATATATATATATATATTAATTATTAATCGAATTATGATAAATAATTCATATGTCTTTCTTTCTTATATTTATATAATGAATGATTAGGACTAATTATTCAACAAATTCGATTGATTGATACGAGTTGATTTTATGTTATGATGGATCGACGAAACAATAGCTAACCCAATAGCTGCTTCTGCAGCTGCAATAGCTATGACAAAGATTGAGAAAATGTCTCCTTTTAATTGGCGACTATCAAATAAATCAGAAAATGTTACGAGATTTATATTAACCGAATTTAGTATAAGCTCAAGACACATAAGCGCTCTAACCATGTTTCGACTTGTGATTAATCCATAGATACCAATAGAAAATAAATAGATACTCAAAAAAAGTACATGCTCGAACATCATCGACTAACTCCTCATCAATCTCGATTTATTTCAATATGAACAACAATTAGAATGATTCGATTGACTATAATAGAACAATTACAATTACAGAACAAAAGAAGGTATTGGTAATGGCTTTAACTAAAAACTTGAGACTTTTAAAAAATAGAATTCTAAAACTTTTTGGAATTATAACTATTTTTTATTGACGAGCCATAGTAATTGCACCTATTAAGGAAACTAATAGAATTATAGAAATGAGTTCAAACGGAAGATAAAAATCTGTTGATAAATGAATCCCAATTTGTTGAACGTTAATTATTAAGTCCTGTTCTAGAATCTGGTTTGATCTTGTAGTCCAAAGAATTCCGTACCACGACGTATCTGGGATAGTAGTAATTAGTGAAAAAAGAATACTTATACAAACCAGTGACGTAACCCCATCTCCAATGGTCCAAAGACGGGAATCATTGGAATATTCCGAACCATTCATGAACATTACAGCAAATATGATTAAGACATTTATGGCTCCTACATAAATAAGGAGTTGCGCGGCAGCTACAAAATAGGAATTCGATGGAATATATAATAAGGATATACAAACAAGAACCAATCCCAACGAAAAGGCAGAATAAATTGGATTAGTAAATAAGACTACTCCTAGACCCCCTAATATAAGAACTGCTCCTAGAAATACTACAAGAATCTCATGTATTGGTCCAGATAAATCCATTATGTATAAAATAAGAGATAAATAAGTCTAAAGATTTCATGACCTTACTGAATAGTCCAGGAAGGGAAAAGCACTTACCCCATTTTTTTTTTTCATCCTAGAAAAGAGTAGTTTCCATTTGATATTTGGAAATCATCACGAAAAAAAGAAATTCTCAGTTTAAATCAAAGAATGATCCTCAACAATTAATAGTTATTATTTATAGTAACTGACTAACCAAAATAAAAAAAGCTTGTATCCTTTCTATCAGAATATCAAAACAATATCTTAGGAATTGGTAATTGTTCTTGAATCGAGGGATTTTTCTTTGTATATTTTGCTTTGGGTCGAATTCATAACGGTTTGAATTGTGTAATCTCCAATTACTGACATTGGTAACCGACCCAAAGCAATTTGATTATAATTCAATTCGTGACGATCATAAGTAGAAAGTTCATATTCTTCAGTCATTGATAAACAGTTTGTTGGACAATATTCGACACAGTTACCACAAAATATACAAATACCGAAATCAATACTATAATTAAGCAATTGTTTCTTTTTAATATCTCTTTCAAATCTCCAATCAACAACGGGTAGATCTATAGGGCATACACGAACACATACTTCACAAGCAATACATTTATCAAATTCAAAATGGATTCGACCGCGGAAACGATCTGATGTGATAGATTTTTCATAAGGATATTGAATAGTTATAGGCAAACGATTTGTGTGGGATAAGGTAATTACGAAACTTTGACCAATGTACCTTGCGGCTCGTATTGTTTGTTGACCATAATTCATGAACCTAGTCACCATAGGAAACATATTGTATATATCGATGAATAAATTGATGTTTTTTTTTCTTGTTTAAGAGAGGTTATGAGTATAGAATATCGTTATCGTATTCTTTGTATTTATAGTGAAACAAGTTGGAAAGAAGTTGTCAATAATAGATTACCTAGAGAAATAGGTAAAAGAAATTTCCATCCAAGATTTAATAGCTGATCCATTCTCATCCTAGGTAAAGTCCATCTTGTTGTGATAGAGATGAACAGAAACAAATAAGCTTTAGCTAATGTAATAAAGATACCAACTGTCATTCCCAAGACTCCATTTGTTCCGATAGGTTCCGGAATGGATATGTACGGAATAGATAAATTCCACCCCCCTAAATAAAGAACTGTTACAAATAATGAAGAAACTAAAAGATTTAGGTAAGAAGCAACGTAAAATAAACCATATTTTATACCTGAATATTCAGTTTGATAACCTGCTACTAATTCCTCCTCCGCTTCTGGTAAATCAAAGGGCAATCTCTCACATTCCGCAAGAGAAGAAATTATAAAAACTATAAACCCTATAGGTTGCCGCCACAGATTCCACCCCCAAAAACCGTATTTTGACTGTGCCTCAACTATATCAACTGTACTTGAACTGTTAGATAATTATAGTTGATAATAACATCACTGTTCTCATCACTATTCCAAAACCGTACATGAGATTTTTACCTCATACGGCTTCTCTATGGACACAAATAAATGTAAGGACCTGTTCGGTAAGGTATCCGTGGATAGTGGATACAATAAAAATACATCGGAGAGTCCAAAAAATTAGACCCATGTAATTCTGTCGGCTAGAAAAAGGTGCTTCCGAATTGATCTCATCCCTTATAATTTAAATGAATCTTTGTTTGGTTTTGGTAATAATTGAATCCTTCAATAAAATACTCGTTATAAAAAGAAATAGATAGAAAGAATTAGTCACTAGTTCATGAATCATAAATAATCAGAATTCCACATGTATGGCTATATATGGAGTAAAAAATAAATAAAGATCTTTTTTTTATTCTATTATTTATTGCATTCTATTTCTTTTATTCCTGTTCTTCTTTCTCAGAAAAAAAAAAAGTACTATTTTAAAATAAATAAAGGGATTAATTCGTTCTTGATAGTAATTTATTTATTCAGTGAATAGGAGCATACTCTAGATCGAAATCGTGGGGAAGTACTGCTTGATCGTTTCTACCAACTTAAAGCCCCTATTATGATTCGTTTTTATGTGAAAATACCTATTTTTTTTATACCTTACATTATCTATTACTAATCCTTTGTGTATCTTGGTGTTCCTAACTGTTCACTGATTTTTGATTGATCCCCGCTATGGTTATGGTAAGGTAATATATACAAGTACAGTAATAGAAACTCCATACAGTTGATCTTTTGCATCCGCTTCAAGATATGATGACTAATCAAAAAATCTTGGGATAAACAGTTTTCACTGCTTATGTTTTCTGTCACTTTTTTCTTATATATAGGGAATGAGATTTTATCCTCTTACTACAAATTGAAAAGCTGTTTTCTTTCACTCATATAACTATTTGGTTTAACTCATCGATCTGAATTGAATGAATAAAAAATAAAAAATGAAGATATCTATTCAATACATTCACCTTCTTTCCTTTATTTCATTTCTGGGAGAGGTCAAAGTTTATGTTCCAACGAATCACACGTAGAGATATTGATAATACACATAGAGTTAATGGTATTTCATAACTAATAGATTGAGCAGCAGCTCGTAGACCACCTGAAAAGGAATATTTATTATTCGATCCATATCCTGATATAAGAAGCCCGATGGGAGCAATACTTGAAATAGAGATCCATAAAGAAACACCTATACTGAGATCGGCTAAAACAAGTCGATACCCAAAAGGAATTACTAAATAACTTAGTAAAATTGATATGACTGCTATAGACGGTCCGACACTAAACAAACGAATATCTCCTCTAGATGGGAGGAGGTCCTCTTTAAAAAGTAGTTTAGTCCCGTCTGCTAGAGCTTGAAGAATTCCCAACGGGCCGGCATATTCAGGTCCAATACGTTGTTGTATCGCTGCGGATATTTCTCTTTCTAACCATACAATTACTAGTACCCCTACAGTAATTCCCAGTATAAGGGTCAAAACGGGGACAAAGAGCCAGCCGAATCCATAGATTTCTTTTAACGATTCTGATTTAGAAAAAGAATTGATAGCTTGTACTTCTGTCGCGCCAATTATCATTTCAACGATCAACTTCTCCCATAATGATATCTATACTACCCAGTATCGTCATGATATCAGCCAATTTCATTCTTTTAATTATCTGGGGAAGAATTTGCAAATTGATGAAACCTGGTGGACGAATTTTCCATCTCCAGGGAAAAACACTATTATCCCCTATCAAATAAATTCCTAATTCCCCTTTTGGGGCTTCTACTTTTACATAAAGCTCTTGTTTCGACAATTCAAAATTGGGTGAAGGTTTTTTACTAATGAATCTATATTCAAAATCATTCCATTCGGAATTTTTTGCACTATTAAAGCGCCGAACTTCTAAATTCTCATAGGGTCCTCCGGGAATTCCTTCGAGAGCCTGTTGAATAATTTTTATAGATTCCCTCATTTCACCGATTCGTACTAAATAACGAGCTAATGAATCTCCTTCTTTTTGCCATTGGACTTCCCAATTTAATTCATTGTAACATTCATAATGATCAATTTTACGAAGATCCCATTGGATCCCGGAAGCCCTTAACATTGGTCCTGATAAGCCCCAATTTATTGCTTCCTCTCCACCAATAATGCCCACTCCTTCAACTCGTTCCAAAAAAATGGGATTCCGTGTAATAAGTTTTTGATATTCAACAACTTCTGTTAAAAAATAATCGCAGAAATCCAAACATTTATCTATCCAACCATGAGGTAGATCAGCAGCTACTCCTCCGATACGGAAATAATTATGCATCATTCGCATACCTGTGGCAGCTTCGAATAGATCATATAGCAATTCTCTCTCTCTAAAAATATAGAAAAAGGGAGTCTGTGCACCGATATCCGCCATAAAAGGTCCAAGCCATAACAAATGAGAAGCTATACGACTCAGCTCTAACATAATTACTCTGATATAGCTGGCCCTTTGAGGTACTTGAACATTTCCCAGCTGTTCTGGTGCATTTACCGTTATTGCTTCTGTAAACATAGTAGCTAAATAATCCCAACGTGTTACATATGGCAGATATTGTATAATTGTTCGGTTTTCCGCTATTTTCTCCATCCCTCTGTGTAAATAGCCCAATATGGGTTCACAGTCAATAACATCTTCACCATCGAGAGTAACAATTAGTCGAAGAACACCATGCATTGATGGGTGGTGAGGACCCATATTGACTATCATGAGATCTTTTCTTGTGGCCGGTACAGTCATATCCTTTCTTCCCTAATTCAGTATTCCATGAATTGCTCAAAACGAGGCTTAGAAAAATTTTTAATATAATAACTAAAAAAAATTCAAACGAATATTTATTTTTTTATTTAACAAATTTTAGACTCCCGAATATCCAACTGACTAATTAATTTCTTATAACGTACTCTATTTTTATTTGACAAATAAGCCAGCAACCGTTGACGTTTTCCCAGAATTCTTCGTAGACCCCTTTGCGATAAAAAATCTTTTTTGTGCAATTCCAAATGCGAAGTAAGTCTCCGTATCTTATTGGTGAAATTGAATACTTGAAATTCAACAGACCCTTTGTTGTTTTCTTCTTTTTCTTCTTGTTGAATAGCTGGGATGAATGAATTTTTTACCATAACATATTTTTCCGTTTTCTTTCTTTTTATTTTATAGATTTTACCGATCAGGAATAATAATTATTATATTTATATTATGTTATTATATTTATATTATGATTATTCCAGTCATTTTCATCTGGTATACGCAAAAGCGTAGATTTATTCATATACTACTTTTTGATTCTATCCAAATCCCATTCGATTTTCAAAAAATCGAATGGGATTTGGATAGAAAGAGAGAAAATACATTTACGAAAGATAATTATTTCTTTGTGTCTAAGAACATTCTATTCTGCCCATTTATTATTCCTAGAACCAATTGAATTGATATGCCATTAAATTAGTATCATGTACCAAAATGTAACGCAACCTATGCGTACATCTTTCGGAATCTATCAAATATGTGATATCCAAGCAATATACCATTAACTAATTCTAAATTGTGGATACATATGTATCCTTAACATACTGAAACGACTGCCGTTATTGGTATTAAACCAATAGCGATTCATACAAGCTAAATCTTCTAATCGATAATTCGGCCAAAGAAGCAATTTTAATTTTAAAATGTTATTTACATCTGTATTAATATTAATGTTATTTACATCTGTATTAAGATACCTGTCTTCATTCAAAAATTGTCCACAGTTTCTCATCTTGTTTTCGTTGAAAAACACTGGATTTATATCCACAATATTCCAATTCCGGGAATTTAAAAGAATTCGAATTCGCAATTCTCTACGACGTTTAGTAGATAGAATATTTTCTGGAATAAGGAAATTCGAATTCTTTTTTTTTCTATTCACAAGAATATTGCTATGTTGTGCAATGGATCTGTCGAAATTCTTCTTCTCAACATCTCTTTTTTTTATGCATTTTCCATTAGTTTCATTTTGGTTTTCACTCTTATCCGCCAATGAAATACTTATGGTTTGATAGATAATAAATTGCTCATCCCATTCTATAAATAAACGAATTGATTTGATAATAAAAATTCCTTTTTTTAGTAATTCTGGAATAACGTCCTTATTCGTCATCAATATCATATCCATATGCATCTCTCTTCTTTTAACCGAGGATATCCAAATTTTTTTGTTTATATCTGGCAGTCTAAGTAGGAAACAATACACCTTAAGATTATTAAACATTAATTGATTGAAGGGGTCAACCCATTTGCATTGAAAATAAAAAAATTGTTTCAGGAACAAATCCATTTCTTTTTGAATATCCTTCTCTCCCTCTTTTTCAACGTTAGATTTAACGTCATGTTTTTCAACATCTTTTTTTGTCTCTCCCTCTTTTTCAACGTCAGATTTAACGTCATGTTTTTCAACATCTTTTTTTTTTCGTAGATCTGAGCCAAGACCTATTTGGCTCTGTTGTTCGTTTTTTTGTTGGTTGGCATTTTTTAATTCAAGATATTCTTTTTGATTGGATGATATGTGGCTGCCATGTTCATTTGCATACAAATCTAAAAGAAGTAATTTGATTGGTATCACCCATGGTTTAATCTTATATGTATCAAAAAGTAGCACAAATTCTGGAAACAACCAAAATGTTCGATTTAATATGTTCCGATTACGAGAGAATCTTTCTTGATTCATTCCCATCCAATCAAAAAAGTTTCTTTTTTGATTGGGTGTGGGTGGGTTGATTTTTTCATGAATCGAAATATCTTTTTTTTTCATTTTGTGATACTTATGAGTTTCAGTTTTAGTATTTTTCTTAATCTTAGTGCCAACATGCGTATTGGTCCAAGTCTCAATAGTATTGGTCCAAGTCTCAATATCGATATTCTTTCTAATACAAAAATGGAAAATTCCACAATTAAAATATTTTCTATCCAGATTTTTATCCTTAGCAATAATATATCTTTCTTTTAGAAAATCATCAACTGCTATATTTAACAATACATAAAATAAGTCGGGTTTCCGTGTATTGAAATTATAAGGAATTTCTTGGTGACCATTTACTTGTAATTTTGATCCATAAATATATAAGTTCTTGTCCGTCTTATCTCCATAATTCATATATTTATGTGAAAAAAAATAATATCCGTAATGTTTTTTAAATTTGTTTTTTTTATTTTGATTCGTCAATGAATCCCCTGCATCATAATTTTCTTTCATGTAATGATGAATTTTTTCTTTTTTATCTGAATCCAATTTCATTAAGTCTTTGTTTTTAATCATACGGCTGACTCTACTTCGCCATTTTTTTGGTTCCAATCGAGACCATTTGGCCGGGGATAAATTGTATTGATCATGACCCTTTAACCAGTTTTTCCATTCATTCATTCCAGACTTTTTCATTTTCTTATGCCTTGATTTGTAATCAAATATTCCTCGTTTTATACAATAATCCTTTATTTCTCCCCTAAGATAATGATAGGTACCCCGATCTTGAAGTACGGATCTCAAGTTATACTTGTTAAATAATGGGGTTTGTGAAAATTTGTAAAATACATATGCTTGTGACAAGGAAGATAAGTCAAAATAACTATTGAAATTATTATCACTAATATTAGTATTCGTATTAGAAACTAACTTTTTTACAGTCGAAATAAAGTTCATTGTATTTTGAATTGTTTCATCAATTCCTTCTTGATTTATTTCATCGTTGTAAATGGATTTATTTAGAATTTTATTTTTTGATTCAAAGAAAAGTTGTGCATGGATCCTTGGAATGTTAATTGTACATAGGAAGATATCTATGTATATTTTTTCAATGAAAAATTTCATAAAATAATGAAATTTTCGTATTAATCGGATATTGTTTCTTTTAAATAGCTGCCAAATATATTTTGGGTATTCCAATCTTTTATCATCATAAGTTTGAACTCTTTTTTTCTTGTCTTTTGTAATTTGTTCTATTTGATTCCTGATTGTAATTATCCTATCAGAAAGGTCTTTCCTTTTTTTCTCCGTGAGTGAATAATTTGTCCAATTCATGGATCGAATTTGAATGGTCGATTCATTATTCATTTTATTATTGATTTGGAAATCTTTTCCATTTTGATTTGGTTCATATACTTTCACTTTCCTCTTCATAAATAGAAATACAAAAATTAGGGTGATTTTTTCAAGTTCTTTCATTATTCGTTTTCTAACTTGAGCTATTTTTATGATCCATACTTTTATTACTTTTATTATTACTTTTATTACTTTTGAAATTAGTAAAGCCCATTTTATTCTTTCTTTTAAAAATCTTAGAAATATAAATATAAATATAGAAAATTGATTTTGAACCTTTCTAATTGTTTTGTCGATTTCTTGAGAAATGGGTTTAAAAAAAGAAAATCGTTTTCGGGGAGAACCAAAGGGAACTTTCGCTTCCTTTCCCCATATTGTTAAAAAACAATTTTTGTTTTTTTTTTCTTTCATTGAATCTCTATGACCAGACCGTACTTGAATTTTAGCTCCTCGCCAAGGTTTCAAACAGAAAGGATATAGAATCTTTATCTGAATCCCGTCTGCTAACCAATCTTTAGGAAATTCTGTTTCTGATAATGGAACACCGTTGTAGGTGCAGTTAATATGCATTTCTTTATTCAATGCCTTAAAATCTTCGTACCACTCGGGGAATTGGAATAATAACATACGGCCTACATTTTTAGCTATTATCAATAAAGGTAATACGATGTTTTTTCTAAGAAAAGATTGGGTTACTAACATCGACCCTCTTATTATTTGAGTAAGCATAAGGGCATCCCAAGTTTCGGATATTATTCTCCGGCGATCTTTTTCTTCTTCCTCTTCTTCCTTTTTTTTGTCTTTTTTGTCTTTTTTGTCTTTTTTGTCTTTTTTGTCTTTTTTGTCTTTTTTGTCTTTTTTGTCTTTTTTGTCTTTTTTGTCTTTTTTGTCTTTTTTGTCTTTTTTGTCTTTTTTGTCTTTTTTGTCTTTTTTGTCTTTTTTGTCTTTTTTGTCTTTTTTGTCTTTTTTGTCTTTTTTGTCTTTTTTGTCTTTTTTGTCTTTTTTGTCTTTTTTGTCTTTTTTGTCTTTTTTGTCTTTTTTGTCTTTTTTGTCTTTTTTGTCTTTTTTGTCTTTTTTGTCTTTTTTGTCTTTTTTGTCTTTTTTGTCTTTTTTGTCTTTTTTGTCTTTTTTGTCTTTTTTGTCTTTTTTGTCTTTTTTGTCTTTTTTGTCTTTTTTGTCTTTTTTGTCTTTTTTGTCTTTTTTGTCTTTTTTGTCTTTTTTGTCTTTTTTGTCTTTTTTGTCTTTTTTGTCTTTTTTGTCTTTTTTGTCTTTTTTGTCTTTTTTGTCTTTTTTGTCTTTTTTGTCTTTTTTGTCTTTTTTGTCTTTTTTGTCTTTTTTGTCTTTTTTGTCTTTTTTGTCTTTTTTGTCTTTTTTGTCTTTTTTGTCTTTTTTGTCTTTTTTGTCTTTTTTGTCTTTTTTGTCTTTTTTGTCTTTTTTGTCTTTTTTGTCTTTGTCGTCCAATTTGTATGACCATTGAGAAACCATTTCACTTATTTCTTCTATTTCACTTATTTCTTCTATTTCACTTATTTCTTCTATTTCACTTATTTCTTCTATTTCTTCTTCTATTTCTTCTTCTATTTCACTTATTTCTTCTATTTCTTCTTCTATTTCACTTATTTCTTCTATTTCTTCTTCTATCGGATTCTTTTGATGTTCAAATTCTCGAGAATTATAATTATTAGGAAGTGGGTCATTCATTTTATTTATGCAAAACATTTCTATAGAATCCTCTATAGAATCCTCTATAGAATCCTCTATGATTGTTCCTCGATAGGGTCCGTTCAAAAAAGGATCATACATTTTGGGCAGGCATTCTTGTTCATTTTCATCATTATAGAATCTAGTCCTTTTTTCAAACATATCGAGAACAAGGAATCCTTTTTCGAAACCTTCGATTCGACTTATTAATTCATTTTTCAAGTTGTACTTTTTTTGTTCATTAGTAGAAACCCAATAATTATATTGGTCTTCGTGGCATAGTTTTTTCGTTGTGTACAAAGAAATTATTCGCTCTATCATTTCCGAAAAGGTTGATAAACTTGGTAGATATGTAAAAGACATTTTTTGTTTTCCATCACTT